AGGATTTACTTGTTACTAATAGAGTCTAGCCTATGTTTTTCTTTAGATCCCTTGTTTCACTCCGATAGTATCATAAATCGAGTCAATGCAGAGGAAATGAATGCATTTTCATACTATTAAGTAAGTGAAATAGATAAAACATAATCTGGATTATGCCATATCACCTATTATACTGGATCTTACGGAGCCTGTTCATGCACGACATGGTCAAGTCTGATCATAGAAAAGATTCTCTTCAAGCGAACCAGCCTACGTATGGAGCTTTCACGGTGGTTGGAACAAAGACACATTTGGTTGTGAATCCCAATGTGGCAGATAAAAAGACATATATCCACACGGCCCAATCAATAGTTCAAGTCACACACTCCCATAATCCATTTTCTCTTCGAAGAATTCCCTTCAACTATTAGTGAAAAATAACGAATAAAATTTCGTGGAGTTGAAGGGAAATATCCAACAAATACATGTATTATTTTTCAATAATCCATATTTGCAGCAATGAAATACTCTTCTTCCTCCCCCGAGTAATCATAAATAACTGATTACAAATCTATGATTTCTATTCTCTATAAAGGACCAGAAATGCCTTGCTTACGTATCATTGGGAAGTGCATTAACATAAATACGGCAGTAAGAAGAGGTAATACAAAAGTGTGTAAACTATAAAAACGAGTCAAGGTAGATTGTCCCACACTAGCACTTCCGCGTAATAACTCTACCAAAGGCGACCCTATTACTGGAATAGCTTCTGGTACACCTGTTACAATTTTGACTGCCCAATAACCAATTTGGTCCCGAGGTAAGGAATAACCAGTTACACCAAAGGATGCGGTCAATACAGCCAGAACCACACCTGTAACCCAAGTCAATTCACGAGGTTTTTTAAAGCCACCAGTAAGATACACACGAAATACGTGCAGGATCATCATTAAGACCATCATACTTGCCGACCATCTATGAACTGATCGGATTAACCAACCAAAGTTAGCTTCCATCATTATATATTGAACAGAAGCAAAAGCCTCAGTAACGGTCGGACGATAGTAAAAAGTCATAGCAAACCCCGTAGCTACTTGTACTAAAAAACAAGTAAGCGTAATTCCTCCTAGACAATAAAATATGTTGACATGAGGAGGAACGTATTTGCTAGTTATATCATCTGCAATCGCCTGAATTTCAAGACGTTCTTCGAACCAATCATACACTTTATTGAGATAGGTAAACCGGACCCCCCTCAGAGAACCGTATATGAGAATTTCGTCTCGTACGGCTCAAACAGAAACACCCAAATACCGCTCGTAACGGATATTAAAAAGTTTCAAACTTCTTAATGCTATGATTCAATTTTTTCTCTGAAGATACGTACGAAAGAATCAAAATCCGAAAAGTCTTCTTTGTAGTTATAATGCCCAAATATCAAGTCGGCTCATTCGTATTTATATTGATCATTAGGGGCCTCTTGAATCTTCTATTTACCTATTTTTTTTCTTTGATTTGTGTGTAATGTTTACTCTTGTTTTCTTTATTATTGATAGGAATTCTCTTGTTAAGACCCTATGAATCAATTAAATTAAAACCTTAGATTCATACTAGAACCACGATGATTCAATAAAACCTTCCAAGAAAAGTTCAAAAATTCCCTGAGTAAGAACCCTTGGATTATCACTTATTCAATGCTTATTCAATGACTGAATATAATGAAAAAAAAGACAAAGAAATTTATCCTTTAACCAAAATAAGTATAAACGAAAGAATAAAATGTTTTTTAATTTATCACTTCTAACTCTTTTTTCGGAGTCCGGCCACGAGGTCTGATAAGTATGAATCATAGTTCTAATATTTGTTCTAATATTTTGTAATCTATTTCATATATTCTGTGCTCCAGATACTAGCCTAGACTGAATATCCAACGAGATAAAATCATCTTGATCAAGATGACCGACTTCTTCTCTGTCGTATCCATAGGATCAATTATAACAAGTCACACACTCATATTCCGGAAATAAAAAATAAATAAAAAATTCCACGATCGAACTACCAAAAAAGAGTGGGCTAAAAAGCGGAGACCTACATACTTTACTTTTTATTGAAAAGTTATTTAGGGGTTCTTGTGAATCGAATCTAATTCATTGAAATTCCGTCCAGTAAAATGGAAGAATTATAAATCTCCAAAATAATAGATAGGAATATCGCAAATAGACCCATCGCGACACCCATCAAAGGCGTAGTTCCCCACCCAGGAGCCACTTTACCATATTCTGAATTCAATGGTTTCAATAAATCCCCTACAATAGTTCGTCTTGGACCAGATCTAGAACTATCCTCAACGGTTTGTGTAGCCATAAATAATCCTATATATTTTTTTTTTATTATTAAGTGAGATCTGTTGACTTTGTATACCATTCCGTTGTAAGTAAATAAATGATCTTATCATAGATCCATTGTGGTCTTGAAATTATATAATAATGGAAACAGCAACCCTAGTTGCCATCTCTATATCTGGTTTACTTGTAAGTTTTACGGGGTATGCCTTATATACTGCTTTTGGGCAACCCTCTCAACAACTAAGAGATCCATTCGAGGAACACGGGGACTAGTTGAAGTAATGAGCCTCACAATATTGTGAGGCTCATTACTTCAATTGAGAAGATAATGAGAAATCATTTCACCTTTTTAGTTGGAACTTTAGGCGGTTCGCGAAAAAAGATAGCGAAAAAAATTATTCCTAGAGTCGAGACTAAGAGGAATGTATAAACCAATGCTTCCATAGATTTGATTTCGGTTTACAATTATAGCTTCCATACCTGTTTAGTTGAGATCTTTTTCCGGATAAAAAAAAAAAGACCAAGACAAGAGTCAAAGAAATGAAAAGTCAGCAATCCGAATCAAGATTTATCCGGTACCCTATACTATGTCAAATCAAAAAATAAAGACAAAAAGTAACAGAGCAATCTTGTATCAAACTACTCTTCTTGTAGTTGGATCTCCAAGTTTTTGGAATGCCCCAAATTCTACTTGAGCATCCAAATCTGGGTCAATCCCAGCAAAGACATCTCTGAACAAGGTTCTAGCACCATGCCAAATGTGTCCGAAGAAGAAGAGCAAAGCAAACGAAGCATGACCAAAAGTAAACCAACCCCTTGGACTGCTACGAAAAACCCCATCGGATTTCAAAGTAGCACGATCTAATTCAAAAATTTCACCCAATTGAGCACGTCTAGCATATTTTTTCACAGTAGCAGGATCACTATAACTGACTCCATTGAGTTCACCGCCATAGAACTCAACAGTTACACCGACCTGTTCAACACTATACTTCGATTCTGCTCTTCGAAAAGGAACATCGGCTCTAACAATTCCGTCTCCGTCTACCAAAACAACCGGAAATGTTTCAAAAAAAGTCGGCATACGGCGTACAAAAAGTTCGCGCCCTTCTTTATCTCTAAAAATAGGGTGTCCTAACCACCCAACAGCTATTCCATCCCCGTTGTCCATGGAACCCGCTCTGAATAATCCACCCTTTGCGGGATTATTACCGATGTAATCATAAAAAGCTAATTTTTCAGGAATTTTAGACCAAGCTTCTGATAAACTTTGATTTTCGGCTAGCCCGGCACCAACTCTTCGATATATTTCTTGCTGGAAGTATCCCTGATCCCATTGATAACGAGTGGGCCCAAATAATTCAATCGGGGTAGTTGCTGAACCATACCACATAGTTCCAGCAACAACAAAAGCTGCAAAAAAGACAGCAGCGATACTACTCGAAAGGACGGTTTCAATATTTCCCATACGTAATCCTTTGTATAGACGTTGGGGTGGACGAACACTAAGATGGAATAGGCCCGCTAATATGCCCAATGTACCTGCTGCAATATGATGAGAGGCTATTCCGCCCGGAACAAAAGGATCAAACCCTTCAACACCCCACGCAGGATTTACAGCTTGTACCTTTCCGGTTAATCCATAAGGATCGGATACCCATATTCCCGGACCATACAATCCTGTTACATGAAATGCGCCAAAACCAAAGCAACCCAACCCTGAGAGAAATAAATGAATTCCAAAAATCTTCGGCAAATCCAAAGAAGGTTTTCCTGTACGTTCATCACAAAATATTTCTAGATCCCAATACACCCAATGCCAAATAGCTGCTAAGAAGCACAATCCAGAAAACACAATATGTGCTCCGGCCACACCTTCGTAACTCCAAATACCCGGATTCGTTATAGTCCCTCCTGTGATACTCCAACCCCCCCATGAATTGGTTATTCCTAAACGAGTCATGAAGGGTATAACGAACATACCTTGTCTCCACATTGGATCAAGAACAGGATCGGAGGGATCAAAAACTGCTAATTCGTATAGGGCCATTGAACCGGCCCAACCAGCAACTAGAGCTGTATGCATTATATGAACAGAAAGCAAACGACCGGGATCATTCAATACAACGGTATGAACACGATACCAAGGCAAACCCATGGAAATACCCCTTTATCAACGAAAAATAGACACTATGTAACTTTATTGCACTGAAAAAAACTATGCTATGGACCTCCCCTTTTGAGTGAGGGGATTATCTTGGCGAAAGGATTAATATTTGGTCTTCTATTCTTTTAGTAATAATGGAACAATTCTATTCGTAGGAACAAAAAGAAGCAGATCTATTCTATACTCGATAAGTACCAATACGCAATGGTGGATGGGAATTGATCTTATTTTATATGAATTGTATACATAGTTCATCATTCAAAAGACTTATTCGGAAGAATTTTCCTTTATTCATTCTTCCTTTTTTATGAACTTATTCAATCTATGTATAAAATATGCTAAAAAAAAGATAAAATTTAAGTCCCATCTTATTTATTAAGACAATAAACTGTTACGCTTCCACATCAAAGTAAGCTATAGTACTTAATTCTTTTTTCTTTGCTTTAATGCCTATTGGTGTTCCAAAAGTACCTTTTCGAAGTCCTGGAGAGGAAGATGCATCGTGGGTTGACGTATAGTGCGACTTGTCAGATATATTGGGCATATGGTATTTCCCCGTTCTCTCCCCCGATCGAGATATCCTCTCTTTCGCCCAAGACGGATTGATTGAATTATCAAAAATTTGGAGCGTGAAGTGCAATTAGATCTATTTTTTTGGGGGTATCCAGATTAATATTATCAATTAGAATAATTTATGGTTTTCTTGGTTGTACTAATAAAATGAAGTATCCAGGCTCCGCTTAGAAAAAACTCAATTTGGAATCTATCTATTCTATGATTACTACTTGTATCATATTCTATTTTAAAATTCTAAATAACATTGATATAAAACTGTTAATCAATCGAGTAATATGATGAATACGTTGGTTGAATATTTGGTTAAAAGCATGAAATAAATTGAAAAAAAAGAAGTCGTAGCAAAAAGACATGCTATTGGGCATTTGTCCTATATGTGCAAATCCAAATCGGGCAGATTTTTACTCGGAGTAGAGCATAAACCTAAAAAAAAGAATTGAAGAAGACCATTCGGGAACAAGAAAATGACATCGCAATTAAAATTCGATCTCGATGAAACAATACATCAATGAAAAGTTAGTTCGATAAATTCAAAATTGGTTTTTTATTTATTGAAATTTATAGTATAGATAAACGACCGCGGGCCAAAGGACAAAACTCACCTTTCTTGAAAAATGGAAGGGAAGAAAAAGCCCCTTCATTAGAAGTTATAAAGAGTCCTCTAAAGAAGGCTAGAATCTAAACATTGATTCTTTTTTCGCTATTTTTTTTTTTGAACCGTATGCATCAAAAGGTGCCCGTACGGTTCTTAAGGGATACTATTTTATCCTAATCAACCGACTTTATCGAGAAAGATTACTTTTTTTAGGCCAAGAGGTTGATAGCGAGATCTCGAATCAACTTATTGGTCTTATGGTATATCTCAGTATAGAGGATGATACCAAAGATCTGTATTTATTTATAAACTCTCCCGGTGGATGGGTAATACCCGGAATAGCTATTTATGATACTATGCAATTTGTGCGACCAGATGTACAGACAATATGCATGGGATTAGCCGCTTCAATGGGATCTTTTATTCTGGTCGGAGGAGAAATTACCAAACGTCTAGCATTCCCTCACGCTCGGCGCCAATGAGTTTTTTTTGAGACAAAAAAGAAAACTATGCCTTCGCCATATAAAATATGAATATTAAGTAATAATAGCATGGCACTTTGAATTCGATATGAGAATTTTTTTTTTCTTGTTTTTTTTTTCTAAACCATTAGATTATGTATCGAAAGAGTAGTATGAGATAAAAGGTATTTCCGATTTTAGCTGATTTATCGGAGGCCTCAGCGTCACAAACTTTTTTGTTTTCACGACGGAAGGCTCTTAACAATATTTCCGTTATGAAAGACTACGAAATATTTATTTATATTTATTTTATAATTAAAATAGGAAAAAAAAGAAACTTTGGGATTGCTGAATAACAAACGAAATAATAAAGCAACGGAACCATCATAGTATTTAAAAATTACTAAAAAAAAAGGAAGGGTGGTTATTGGATCATTTACTGCTCTGGGTCTGATAGATCCTCTATTTTCTATTCCTTCGATGGAAGGTAAAAATTAATTCCATTGTGGAGCCGTATGCAATGCACAAAGGATGCCTGCCTGTACGGTTGTTAATCCTATCTTTTTTCTTATTATCTTTGACTCATCATGATCATGCGAGATAGAGAAAACCTTTTATTAAATCATCAGGGTAATGATCCATCAACCTGCTAGTTCTTTTTATGAGGCACAAACGGGAGAATTTATCCTGGAAGCGGAAGAACTACTGAAGCTGCGCGAAACCATCACAAGGGTTTATGTACAAAGAACAGGTAAACCCTTATGGGTTGTATCCGAAGACATGGAAAGGGATGTTTTTATGTCAGCAACAGAAGCCCAAGCTCATGGAATTGTTGATCTTGTAGCGGTTGAATAAAAAATAGCAGGGATTTCACTCAAACAAAAATCCGAAATTTTATATTTTATCTTCTTACCGGGGGTTAATATAATATTTTCTATTACTATTAATACTATTAATATAGAATATAGAAGTAATTCATAATCATCCGGTTAGGATTGATCTAAACCAACTCATTATGTATACAATTCAACATGCCAACTATTAAACAACTTATTAGAAACACAAGACAGCCAATCAGAAATGTCACCAAATCGCCCGCCCTTGGGGGATGCCCTCAGCGTCGAGGAACATGTACTAGGGTGTATGTGCGACTCGTTCAGACCATTGACCGGGACAAAAGAAAGTACAAAATTTTTCCCGTATCAGTGATCAGTACCAGTGAATAGGATAGAATGAATGGAAGAACTCCGTTCACTACCTAAAAATAAAAAAGATTTAGTGTATCCTTTTATTGTGTATCAAATTTATGGTTTCTATTGGTGCAAATCCAATCACTTCAATTTTAGATGAGAAAGAATTCCCCATTGGTAACAAATGCTTATCCATTAAGCAGAGGAAATCCTATTTAACAGAAAGATTATGGCCTTATTCTGCCAAGAACGGACTAAGAGGGTCAGCTACCCAACTAATCTTCATAATTAAATACCGTTACTGTATAGGTGGATCTCGTTGTGAAAGACCGATTACTAGTTATGGGTAGAGCCAAAGAGGGTGAACTGTACAAGTTAACAATAACATTGATGAAATAAAAGAAGGAGCTCCGGTGTATAGAGAGGACCTCACCGTTCGTTTAAGAAGTAACCATAGAAACGAAGGAACCCACTATTTCTTTATCCATTTCTATTTTTATTTACTATATGTTTGTTTTTTTTTGATACTTAGTATCAATACAATTTCGTATTTTAAGGTGACTAGAACAAAAAAAGAAATCGTGGTCGGGAAGGTTATAGTAGCAAAAGCCATTGGAATTTTTATTTTATACATTGGAAAAATACGTTTTGTTATTAATAGACTAGGAAAGGAGAAAGGAATAACTGAAAGAAAGGAAATCAATTAGTTATTCATCAAAGTTTCATTTATTCAATGACTAGAATTAAACGAGGATATATAGCTCGGAGACGTAGAACAAAAATTCGTTTATTTGCATCAAGCTTTCGAGGGGCTCATTCAAGACTTACTCGAACTATTACTCAACAGAAAATAAGAGCTTTGGCTTCAGCTTATCGGGATAGAGGTAGGCAAAAAAGAAATTTTCGACATTTGTGGATCGCTCGAATAAATGCAGTAATTCGATATAATAAGGTATACTACAGTTATAGTAGATTCATACACAATCTGTACAAGGGGCAGTTGCTTCTTAATCGTAAAATACTTGCCCAAATCGCTATATTAAATAGGAATTGTCTTTATATGATTTCCAATGAGATCATAAAATAAGAAGATTGGAAAGAATCCAGCGGAATGCTTAAAATGGAGTTCTCTGGAGAATGAACTCCGAGAAGGTAGAGTAGAAATTAGTATGATAAAATATGATAATATGATAAAGTGGTCAAAATGAGCAAATATGTTCAATAAAAAAAAGATTTATTCTTCTTCCCCTATTCTTTTTTTTCTTACGACACGACAATCAAATCTAGATTTTCGGATTTTTCGAACAAAGCATCAATCTGCGGTTGAGTTTAGATTATAATTTTAATTCAATTGAAGAGTAAGCCTATTTATTCCTGGTTCTAAGACCAATAGTTCTAGCGGTCGACTCGCTTCTTTCAAATTGTTTCTCATTATTAAGAAAAGGTAACAAAGATAAAATACGAGCTTGTTTTATAGCAATAGTAATTAAGCGTTGCTGTTTTAAGGTCAATCTATTTACCCGTCTAGATAATATTTTTCCTTGTTCACTAATAAATCGACTAATTAAACTCATGTTTCTATAATCAATTCGATCCCCCGATTGAATCGGGGGCAAACGCCTACGAAAAGATCGTTTGGATTTAAGAAGGAGTCGCTTGGATTTATCCATGGTTTGTTTATTCCTTATCCCGAAAATCCTATTTCGATCGGATCTAAAATGATTTAGAATTAAGAAATAGGATTTGGTTTGTTTATATTTAAATCTAAAATATGTCTAATATATGTAATTTTTCATCTTCCTTGGATTGGAAAAGGGTGACACACAGACGATCGGTTCGATCTATTTCTTTATCTCCCCATGAATCGTATGTTTGTAACAACGGGGACAGAATTTTCTCAATTCCAATCGACTAGGCGTATTGTGTCGATTCTTTTGAGTAATATATCTGGAAATCCCCATTGATTCCTTATTAACACCGTTTCGAACACAACGAGTACATTCCAAAATAACTGTTACTCGGGCATCTTTACCCTTGGCCATGAACCTCCCTTGGATTTTTGATTCACGCAACTCTTCCATTTTCCGATCCAAAATGAAGAAAAGAAGAAAGAAAAAAAGAGAAGTTGGTAACTCGAAATAAAATTATGAAAGATTTCGTTGCAATCAAATATAGTAATACAATGATTTCTAAATTTAGAATCGCAGTACAGTTTTTCATTTAAGTATCTTGTATGATATTGTTGCCCTAGCCATCACATTTTCATTTCCGTTCTAACTCTTTTATTAATTCAATTGGACCCCGGCGCCGAGTCCGAGTTTGACTGAGGTTGAATCCACTTTTATTCTTTCTCTTTTCTAACTTATTCTAAGTCTAAAAACTCTAAAAAAAAGAAGGGGAAGGGGATTAGTCACAGATATTTGATTGTTTTTCTAATCTTCTTCACCCCTTCCCAAGTCAATAACTATAATTAAAAAAATGGGAATACCAACGCATCTGGGAATAAACGATTGATCTCTATTAATAGACCCGCTAAAGACCCGAACCATATAGTACTTACTACCGGTGCCACGGAGAGATATGTTTTTAGATCTCGCATTTAAAACCCTCCTACTTTATAGTAATTTGTAATACATAATGGTATGTAATACCATCAAATGTATATATAGTTAATAACCGCTTGTATTGTCCGCGGAATTCCTAATTCAAATTGAAATGTACAACAGTTCAATTCGGTAGATATTCCTTTTTTTATTAAAAAAAAATATGTCGCTTTCCGCCCCCCCAAATATTCTTTTTTCTTTACGGCGGATTTCATATTTATTATTTCATACGTATATAAGTCTTTTTATTATATTTTATATAGTTATATGATATGAGACAAAAAAGAAGAAATGGCAAGATAATTTGTATATACCAATGGAGGAAATAAATAAAAAAATGTGGAAAACAAGACAGGGATTCTCTACAATGACACTGTAGACCAATTGAAAGGGATGTAGCGCAGCTTGGTAGCGCGTTTGTTTTGGGTACAAAATGTCACGGGTTCAAATCCTGTCATCCCTACCTATTACTTATCTTCTGAACAGTAACGAGGAATCAATTGAGATCCATAAAAATTGAACATACATATACCGAATCAATCTTTTTTTATTTAATTTTATCATATAGAATATGATAATATATGTATGCAAGATATATATATATATATATTAGGGTTGCATTTAGTTTGATAATAAAACGCTCTTAGTTCAGTTCGGTAGAACGTGGGTCTCCAAAACCCGATGTCGTAGGTTCAAGTCCTACAGAGCGTGATTCGATTCTTGTTATTGTTAGATCGAAAATTATACTGAAATAATTCAACATAAATAAAAATTTGACCTCCTATAAAGCAAGTAGGAGGTCAAAAAAAGAGCTGTTAATTAATCAAAGGTCCAACTGATCCCCCCGTCTGTATTGTAAATATGCGGTCACAAATAATCCAGCCAAAGTAATAGGAATTAGACCTAATACGATTCCAAATAGAAAAACTTCAATCATTTCAATTTAGTTGAACGAGGAAAAGGAGAGGTAATATCTATCCTTAAAATATTAATCTGTATTGCCCATGAATCTCAATGACCAAGAATTGGAAATTGAATTGACAAGGTAAAGAACTCTACAATATATAGAATATATGGAATACCACAGAAATGTTTCTTTTTTTGAATTGTGCATTCAATCAAATAAGTCGTATCTTGTTCAGACCGATAAATAGAGCTGAGGTTATAGTTAAAACTGCTAGTAAAAAACCGAAATAACTAGTGATAGTAGGCATGACGAGGCTAAATGAAATACGTTATTTTTATCCATATGTTTATAAAGCACTTCCCTAAGTTTCTATTTTTGAAAGATACACGGATGGATAAGTAAAAATACCAATTGAAAGAATAAATTCAATTGAAAGTTTTTGATTCATCTATTATTATATATGATACTAACAAAAATCTTGTGACATAGGTAAGAAATCAATTCGTCATCTGTCTCTCTATCCCGCGATTCCGAATCAACGGATTCATTCGACAACTCTTGAGTTGTAAAAACTAATATTCTTATATTCTTATTATAAACAATAATTTATTAAAAATTAATTATATTAATATATAATATATAAATGTATTAACTATTAAATTAAATGGATTCTAAATAATTAGAAAGATAAAATATATAAAAAAATTATTAATATTTTTTATTAATAAATTAATAAATTTTTAATAAAAAAAAAAAGAAAAAATAATAAATAAACTATGTTGTGTAACTTGATTCCAAAAATGAAATGTTCTTTGAATCGCTGAAGAATGAATGACCTTATAATGCCCTTTATTTTAATTTTATTCCAACTAATTAAATTTTCAGTAGTGGGTTCATTCCCATAAAATCTTGAATAAAAAGAAAAAAGTATCGCACGATCAGATCACTCGAAACTAGGTTCTACATTTTTGCTTTACATATTAATTAAAACCATTCTTGTAATTAGGTGAAGAACGATCCTTTGAGTCTAATATAACAACAATAATGCGTGCATTACGAATATTGATTATTATTTTATTCGTTGTTCTCTTTCTTTCATCGAATCCTATGTACTACTGTTACTTGTTACTGGACGACTAACCAATTCCTTAAAAAAAAAAGATTCAAACAAAAAATATAACTACAAACACAAAAGGAATATTTCTAGATTTCACGTCTAATTTAATTTTGGGACTATGAGAATCTGCTTCCTGAATGAATTATTATAAACCAGTCGGATTCACATTTTACCCAATCTTCGGTTTCTAGCCCGAAAATAACCGAGACAACCACTACTACAGGAATTTTCCGAATTTTCTATTGAATGAATGGTACATGATTCTACATCGACAAGCACCAAGAAAAGAAGAAACTAATTATTTGGTGCTTCATTTCGATACTGATTGTGAAATTGCGTTGCTGCGTCAGAAGAAGGATAGCTATACTGATTCGGTATACTCTGAAAACACCCTCGGTACAATATTGACGATCTTACAAAGATAAAATTTCAGTTAATTTCCATTTACTGATCTCATCTTTTACGGAATCGATCCCCTTTTGACTGTACAAGAATATGTGGAGCTCGGCATGTCTGGAAGCACAGGAGAACGTTCTTTTGCTGATATTATCACCAGTATT